AAAATTTTTAAGTGGTTATTGTGTTGTGTTTTAATATTTTTTTATTTCCTTGGAATGAATAATAAGTTAATATTTGATAATTAATTTTATAATTTGGTTAAGTTAAAATTTGGTTGGAAGTATAATAAGAACTTAATATTATACCTTTATTTTATTTATATTAAATTCTTATAAAAGAAGATTTATGTACATTATTCGTATAAATAACACTTTATTTACAGAAATAACTATAACTTAATGGGAGAGAGATAAAGGGTCATAATAATAAATACATAAGAGGTGTATTACAATATTTATTATTAAAAGGGATTCAATAAGATATATATATATATATTAAATACTTATTATATACTTATAGTATAATTTCGTCCTATTCAGTTTCCATTTTGTAAATTGAAAAAAAAATGGAAACTGAATAGGATGAAAATATACTATAAAGTATAGTATTAATCCAATGAAATAAAGAAACTTTAAGAGAGTGTAAAACTTGAATGTCGAATTTTGGGCGAAATTTGATTTGGGCTGGCAGGAATCGGCATCAATTTTTTTTTGCTTAATATATTGCTTAATTTTATTTGATTTATTTTTTTTAAAGTTGATCCAATTAAACTTTGTTTGGCTTAATTTAATTTTTCATTTTCTATTATAAAATTAATTATTAATTTATTGATCCAATATATTAAATAAAGTATAAAAGTGGAAAGTGGAAAAAGATTGAGTTTGATTCTTGCTTTAAATGTTCATTAAAACATTAATTTATATGTAAATTTATGTATTTTTGAAATTTCTTAATGAGATTTTAAATTAAAATATAGACAGTAGATTGTATTATTGATATTAAATTATTTTAGATTTAGTAAATGTTGAAAGGTTAGGCAAAAGCTGTGCCAGCAACCGCGGTTATACGGCGTAATCAAATGAACATTATTGGTTTTTAAGTAATTAGCATTATAAATTAATATGAGAATTAAGATATTTTAAGGTAAAATTTATTTTTCTTGAGTTACATATAAATAGTGTGATTATTGTGAAATTGAAATTGTAAACTAGGATTAGATACCCTATTATTTTTACTGTAAAGGAAATAAAACCGGAGTACTATTAGTTATGATCTTTAAACTTAAAGAATTTGGCGGTATTATAGTCTATTTAGAGGAATCTGTTATATAATCGATAATCCACGTTGAACCTTACTTATGTTAATTCTTGTATACCACTGTTTAGAATACACTTTTAGGTGTTGTTTCTAAATATAATATTTAATAATATTTCAAGTCAAGGTGCAGTAATACGTAAGTTGAATAATGGATTACAATAAATTTTATTTATTATGGATCATTATTGAAAAGTAATTTGAAGGTGGATTTAATAGTAATTTTATAAAGATTGTTAAAATGATTAAAGCTCTATAGTGTGTACACATCGCCCGTCACTCTCGTTAATAAGGCGAGATAAGTCGTAACAGAGTAGGTGTATCGGAAGATGTACCTAGTAAAGTGATCAGGTTAAACTTATAGTTAAGATTTTCATTTACACTGAAATAATAATCGTGCAATTCGGTGTAATCTGATATTGATAATATTGTTTTGTTATAAATTATTTTTAGTATATTAATTAAGTAAATTTAAGTTATTGTAAAATTAATTGATATAATTTTATTAACTATAGTGTAAAGTACTGTAATGGAAGTTTTAAAGAAATTATTATAATGGGATAAAGGTAATTTAATTAATTGTATCTTGTGTATCAGAGTATATCAAAATAAATAATAAATTTTGTTTTTCTCGAATTTAAAAGATTTAATTTAGTAGTTTAGTTGTTGTGTCATGAATATTAAAAATACTATATTGGTAATGAAATGTTATACGTTTTTAAGGATATCTAGTTTTTTAATAAATGAATTTAATTCAGGAAATATAAGTTATTCAATATTTAAGTGTTAAAATATTTATTATTTCTAATTTTAGAAGGGATCAACTTTTTAAAAAATAATTATAATAAATATGATTTCAAGGATTATATGAATTTAGAGTTTGTTATTAATTTGAGGATGTTAAAATTTAATTCTTTTTTTTTTGTTGATTTTTAATTGTTATTTAATTTATATATTAAAATGTTAAATTGAATTTATACGTTTTAGAGAAAATGATTTAATTAGTAAAAAATTTATGTTAAGTGATTTATTATATTTGGTAAATATTTATAAAGAATTAAGCAAATAATTTTGCTCACCTGTTTATTAAAAACATGGTTTCTTGATTATATTTAAGAGATCTAGTCTGCCCACTGAATATTTATTATTTAAAGGGCCGCGGTATTTTGACTGTGCGAAGGTAGCATAATCATTAGTCTTTTAATTGAAGGCTTGTATGAATGGCTGGATGAGGTAAATACTGTTTTATATTTATTTTAGTTGAATTTAGATTTTAAGTAAAAATACTTAAATAATATTAAGGGACGAGAAGACCCTATAGAGTTTAATAAGTGTAGTAATTAGTTAAGTTAAAAAATTAATTTATAATTAATATAAAACTTATTTAATTGGGGAGATTTAAAGATAAAAATAACTCTTTTTAAATTTTAATATTATATTTAGTTTTATGATCCATAAATAATGATTAAAAGATTAAATTACCTTAGGGATAACAGCATAATTTCTTTTAAGAGTTCATATCGAAAGAGAAGATTGTGACCTCGATGTTGGATTAAGATTAGTCTAAGGGTGTAGATGTTCATAGATTAGGTCTGTTCGACCTTTAAAATCTTACATGATCTGAGTTTAAACCGGCGTAAGCCAGGTTGGTTTCTATCTTTAATTTTATTAAATATTTTAGTACGAGAGGACCAGATATTTAAAATAATTTTTTAATAAATGATTTCTATTAATATAAAACTATTTTGGCAGAATTCGAGTGCAGTAGATTTAGGGTCTAAATATATGATTAATTTCATAGGTAGTAAAATGACTAATGAATTTTTTATATTAATATTAGTAGGGTTAATTTTAATTATTTTTGTAATAGTAGGTGTTGCTTTTTTTACTTTGTTGGAACGTAAGATTTTAGGATATATCCATCTTCGAAAAGGTCCAAATAAAGTAGGATTGATAGGTATTTTACAACCATTTAGAGATGCTGTAAAATTATTTTGTAAAGAACATATAAATCCTATAATTTCTAATTATTTATTATACTATATTTGTCCTATTTTTTCTTTATTTCTATCTTTAATTTTATGAATATTAATACCTTATATAGCAGGTTTATTTACTTTTAATTTAGGATTATTTTTTTTTTTGGTTTGTACAAGTATAGGTGTATATACAGTAATATTAGCTGGATGATCTTCAAATTCAAATTATGCTTTATTAGGAGGTTTACGTGCAGTAGCACAAACTATTTCATATGAGGTAAGATTAGCTTTAGTATTATTATCTTTTATTTTTTTAATTATAAGTTATTCATTACTTGATTTTTTTTATTATCAAATAGGTATTTGGTTTTTATTTTTATGTTTTCCATTATGTAATATTTGATTTGTTTCTTGTCTAGCTGAAACCAATCGTAGTCCTTTTGATTTTGCTGAGGGAGAATCTGAATTGGTTTCAGGATTTAATGTTGAATATGGAAGAGGGGGTTTTGCATTAATTTTTTTAAGTGAATATTCTAGAATTTTATTTATAAGAATATTAATATGTGTAATTTTTCTTGGTTCTAATTTAAATTCATTAATATTTTATTTGAAATTAATTTTTATTAGTTTTTTATATATTTGAGTTCGAGGGACATTACCTCGTTATCGTTATGATAAATTGATATATTTGGCTTGAAAAAGCTTTTTACCTTTATCTTTAAATTTTTTATTTTTTTATTTAGGTTTAGTATTTTTATTTTAAAAGGTAAAATTAAGTAAATTAAGTTAATAAGGGAATTTAACCCTTTCATTATGATTTCAAGGCATAAGCTTAATCAATAAGTTTATAACTGTTAATATAATATTTTATCTCATATTTTAATTATTAATGGGTTAATAATATAGAAAAGGAAATATAAGATAGTCAGAATTTGACCAGCCAAGATATATGGATCTTCGACTGGTCGGGCTCCAATTCATGTTAATAGAATGACAATAATAACTATTAATCAAAATATGAATTGATTAATTGGGTAGTATTGTAATCCTCGTGAATTTGTAATTGTTAAAGGTAAAAAAAATAAAATTGCGATAGATATAACTAGGGCAATTACACCTCCTAATTTATTAGGAATTGAACGTAGAATAGCATAGGCAAATAGAAAATATCATTCTGGTTGAATATGTACTGGGGTAACTAAAGGATTAGCAGGGATAAAATTATCTGGGTCTCCTAAAATGTATGGTTCTTTAAGAGATAATAGGGATAAAATAATTAATAAAATAATAAATCCTAAAATGTCTTTAAATGTAAAATAAGGGTGAAAAGGGATTTTATCAATATTACTATTAACTCCTAATGGGTTATTTGACCCAGTCTGGTGAAGGAATAATAAGTGAATTATAACCGCGGCTGTAACAATAAATGGGAGGACAAAATGAAATGTGAAGAATCGATTTAATGTTGCGTTATCAACGGCAAAACCCCCTCAAACTCATTGAACTAAATCAATTCCTAAATAAGGAATTGCTGATAATAAATTAGTAATTACTGTAGCTCCTCAGAAAGATATTTGTCCTCAAGGTAAAACATAGCCTATAAAGGCTGTTGCTATAACTAGAAATAAAATAATTACTCCAATTATTCATGTATAGAAGAATTTATATGATCCATAATATATCCCCCGTCCAATATGAAGGTAAATACAGATAAAGAATATTGAAGCCCCATTTGCGTGAATTGTCCGTAATAATCAACCGTAATTTACATCTCGACAAATATGAGCCACTCTAGAAAAAGCTAAATCAATATGTGCTGAATAATGTATAGCTAAAAATAATCCTGTTATGATTTGAATTCTTAAACATAATCCTAATAAAGATCCAAAGTTTCATCATGATGAAATATTTGAAGGTGTTGGTAAATCTACTAAAGCATTATTAGAAATTTTAATTAAAGGATGAATTTTACGTAAGGGTTTAAACATTAATTTATTTGTCGTAAAGGTCCTTTATAAATATTAATGATTTTTACTACTGCAATAAGAGTTAAAAATAAATATGATGCAATTAAAATTATAATTACATTAATGGGTTGATTATATATTTTTAAAAGGAAATTATTTGATATTAAATTTAGTATAAATCTATTTTCTAGACTTTCATAATTATTTATAAAATAATTTAGGTTAAAAGAATAAATTCTAATAAAAATTATTGGTAAAAGTATAATAATTAGGAAGGTTTTATTTGAATAAAAAAACATTTCATTTGAGGCTAAACTGGTTACGTACATAAATAGAATTAATATTCCTCCTAAATAAATTAATAGTAAAATATAAGAAAATCAAAATCTTATTGATATATATCCTCTAATTAAGCATATACAAACTGCTTGTATAAATAAGATAAATCCTATAGATAAAGGGTGATTTAGAAATAAAAATATGATACTTATAGTTATTATGATTCTTAATAGTAAATATATAATATCAAAGGATAGTTTAATAAAAATATTAATTTTGGGAATTAATGATAAGAATTTCTTTCCTTTGAAGTTTTAAAAGTATACTTTATTTTTGGTTTACAAGACCAATGTTTTGAATTAAACTATTAAAACAATAAATGTTGAAAGTATTTTATATAATATTTTTTTGTGGTTTATGAGTTTTTTCTTCTAAACGTAAACATTTATTGATAACTTTATTAAGATTGGAATTTATTATTTTAGTTTTATTTATTATTTTATACTATTATTGTATAATAATAAGAGGAGAATTATATATAACAATATTTTTTTTGTCATTTGCGGTATGTGAAGGTACTTTAGGTCTTTCAATTTTAGTTTCTATAATTCGGACTCATGGTAATGATTATTTTAATTCATTTGGGTTATTACAATGTTAAGATATATTTTTTATATAGTTTTTATAATTCCTTTATGTTTTAAAAATAAAGGTTGATATGTAATTCAGAATTTATTATTTATTTTGATATTAAAATTTATAATAAATGTTAATTTTTTTAATTGAAGAGGATTAAGATATATATTTGGTTATGATTATTTATCATATGGTTTAGTAATATTAAGATTTTGAATTTGTATTTTAATAATTTTAGCAAGTTATTCTATTTTTCGCTATAAATTTTATAATAAATTATTTTTATTTATGATTTTATTTTTATTATTAATATTATATTGTACTTTTTGTAGTTTAAATATAATTTCTTTTTATTTTTTTTTTGAAGGTAGATTGATCCCAACTTTATTTTTGATTTTTGGATGAGGATATCAACCAGAGCGTATACAAGCTGGAATTTATTTATTATTTTATACTTTATTTGCTTCACTACCTTTATTATTAGGTATTATGTATTTATACAATAGAATAAATTTTATAGTGTTTTCTTTAATTTATAAAAATGATTTTATGAATTTATATTTATATATTAGAATAATTTTAGCTTTTTTAGTTAAGATACCAATATATTTAATACATTTATGATTACCTAAAGCTCATGTAGAGGCTCCTGTATCAGGTTCAATAATTTTAGCAGGTGTTTTACTTAAATTAGGAGGATATGGATTATTACGGATATTTGAATATTTATTGAGTATTGGAATATTATTTAATGTTTTTTGGCTATCAATTAGATTAGTAGGTGGTTTTTTGGTTAGTTTAATATGTTTACGGCAAGTAGATATAAAGGCTTTAATTGCTTATTCATCTGTAGCTCATATAGGTTTAGTAATTGGAGGTCTAATAACTTTAAATATATGAGGATTTTATATAACTTTTGTATTAATAATTGCTCATGGTTTATGTTCTTCTGGTTTATTTTGTTTGGCAAATATTAGTTATGAACGTTTAGGTAGACGAAGATTATTAATTAATAAAGGTTTATTAAATTTGATACCTAGAATAGCATTATGATGATTTTTATTATCTTCTTGTAATATAGCAGCCCCTCCTTCTTTGAATTTATTAGGAGAAATTGGTTTATTAAATAGTATGGTTGGTTGAATATGAATGGTTATAATTTTTTTGATATTAATTTCATTTTTTAGAGCGGCTTATACTTTATATTTATATTCTTATAGTCAACATGGTATTTATTATTCTGGGATTTTTAGAAGCGTTAGAGGTTATTGTCGTGAATATTTATTATTGATATTACATTGATTACCTTTAAATTTATTAATTTTGAAAAGAGATTTTGTATTAATTTGATTTTAAGTTACTTAAGTAGTTTAAAAAAAATTTTGATTTGTGGTGTCATAGATGTAATAATTTACCTTAAGTTATGATATTACGGATATCTTTATGTTTAATTTGTTTTATTTCATTAATATCATTATCTTTAGTAACATTTAGAATAAGTATAATTTGTGTATTAAATTATGCAGTTTATTTTATTGAATGAGATTTAATTACATTTGTGTCTAATACAATTAGAATAACTTTATTAATTGATTGAATATCTTTATTATTTATAAGTTTTGTTATAATGATTTCTTCATTAGTAATTTTATATAGTGAGAATTATATAATAGGAGATATATCATTAAAACGATTTATTTTTTTAGTTTTAATATTTGTTTTATCAATAATTTTTTTAATTATTAGTCCTAATATAATTAGAATTTTATTAGGCTGAGATGGCTTAGGTTTAGTTTCTTATTGTTTAGTAATTTATTATCAAAATTGAAAGTCTTGTAATGCAGGTATTTTTACTGCATTATCAAATCGAATTGGAGATGTAGCTTTATTAATAGTTATTGCTTGAATAGTCAATCTGGGGAGATGAAGTTATATTTTTTATTTGGATTACTTGATAACTAAAAAAGAAATGTATGTTATTTCTTTTTTAGTTATTTTAGCGGGTATAACAAAAAGAGCTCAAATTCCTTTTTCGGCTTGATTACCAGCTGCAATAGCAGCCCCTACTCCTGTCTCAGCCTTGGTTCATTCTTCAACCTTAGTAACGGCAGGGGTATATTTATTAATTCGTTTTAGTAAAGCTTTTCCTAGCTGATTACTAAATTTTTTATTAGTAATTTCTGTTTTAACTATATTTATATCAGGTTTAGGGGCAAATTTTGAATATGATCTTAAAAAAATTATTGCTTTATCAACATTAAGACAATTGGGTTTAATAATAAGAATTTTATCAATAGGTTTTGCTGATTTAGCTTTTTTTCACTTATTAACTCATGCTTTATTTAAGGCCTTATTATTTATATGTGCTGGCATAGTAATTCATAATGTAAAAAATTTTCAGGATATTCGTTTTATAGGAAATTTATCTATTTTTATACCTTTAACTTCAGCTTGTTTTATGGTTTCTAATTTTGCTTTATGTGGAATACCTTTTTTAGCAGGTTTTTATTCTAAGGATTTAATTCTAGAGGTAATATCATTAAGAAATTTGAATATATTTATATATTTTTTATATTTTTTTTCTACAGGGTTAACTGTTTGTTATTCTTTTCGCTTATTTTATTATGTTTTATGAGGTGATTTTAATTTAGTACCAATATATAAATTGAGAGAAGAAAGATGAATAATAATTTATGGAATATTAGGTTTAATAATTTTTGCTGTATTAGGAGGGAGATTATTAAATTGAATAATTTTTTTTACTCCTTATTTTATTTGTTTACCTTTAATTATAAAAATAATACCAATTATTGTAAGATTATTAGGATTATGAATAGGCAGAATTTTATTTAAATATAGATTAAATTATTATTTTAGTTTATTTAAATATTATGAGTTAATTGTTTTTTCAGGTTCTATATGATTTATACCTTTAATTTTTACTAAAGGAGTGAGATTTTTACCTTTAAGAACTGGTTTAAATTCAATTAAGTTAATTGATTTAGGTTGAAGAGAATACTTTGGAGCTCAGAATTTATATTTTATTTTAATAAAGTTAAGAAGATTAAATCAATGATTTCAATCAAATGATTTAAAATCTTACTTAATTATTTTTTTTGTTACTTTAATTTTTATTATGTTTATAATATATTCAAATATCTTATATAGAGTATAACATTGAAGTTGTTATTGAGATAATTATTATCTTTGAATATTTATAAAAATTAATTTTTATTTTTACAATGAAAATGTAATGTTTTATGTTAAACTATATAAATAAATATTTGTTTAAAAGATATAAATGGATTTTAACCACTTGAAGATATAAGTTAGCAGCTTATTTTCGTTATACAAACATATCTTCTTAATTGGAATAATAATTCAATTCTATCATTAACAGTGATATACCTCTTATTTGGTTTCAATTAATATAAAGAGTGTAATCTTACTATCAAATCAAAACTGATTACAATTGATTTGCTTCTTACTTAAATTAAATCAAGCAAGGATATAAATATCTTACTATCAGGTCGAAACTGATTACAATTGATTTGCTTCTTACTTAAATTAAATCAAGCAAGGATATAAATATCTTACTATCAGGTCGAAACTGATTACAATTGATTTGCTTCTTACTTAAATTAAATCAAGCAAGGATATAAATATCTTACTATCAGGTCGAAACTGATTACAATTGATTTGCTTCTTACTTAAATTAAATCAAGCAAGGATATAAATATCTTACTATCAGGTCGAAACTGATTACAATTGATTTGCTTCTTACTTAAATTAAGGAGGATTGATATTTCAATACTTTTTGAATGCAACTCAAATGTTATATTTAACTACATCCCTATTAAGAGTAATTAAGATGCTCATTCAAGTGATCCTTGATTTCATTCATGGTAAAGTCCAATAATTAAAATTAATAAGAAAAGTATACTTGTAATAATTCAAGTAATTAAATTTGATCTGTTTAAAATAATTGTTATTGGTAATAATAAGGCAATTTCGACGTCAAAAATTAAAAAAATAATAGCAATTAAAAAAAATCGTAAAGAGAATGGTAATCGTGATGATCTAATTGGATCAAAACCGCATTCAAATGGGGAATTTTTTTCTCGGTCTTCAATATTTTTTTTTGATAAAAAGTTAGTTAATATTATTACAATAAATGAAATTATTATTACAATTGTAGATATAATAGTTATTACTTGAATTATTTATTCTAAATCATTTTAGGCTTTTTGATTGGAAATCAAAAGTACTATAATTATACTAAATAAATATATTATCTTCCTCATCAATAAATGGAAATGTATAAGAATAATCATACTACATCAACAAAGTGTCAGTATCAAGCAGCTGCTTCAAATCCAAAGTGATGATTTGATGTAAAGTGTATTGATATTATTCGAAATATACATGTAATCAGAAAAGTTGTTCCAATAATTACATGAAGCCCATGGAAACCTGTAGCTACAAAAAATGTTGAGCCAAAAACTGAGTCTGCAATTGTAAATGGGGCTTCAATATATTCAAATAGTTGTAAAATAGTAAAATAAATACCTAGTAAAATAGTAAATATTATACCTTGAATTGCTTGATTATGATTATTTTCTAAAAGCCCATGATGACTTCATGTAATAGTAATTCCTGACGCTAATAATACAGTTGTATTTAATAAAGGAACTTGTAGTGCATTAAAAGGAATAATACTTATTGGGGGTCATAAAGAACCAATTTCAACAGCAGGGGTAAGTCTTCTATGGTAAAAAGTTCAGAAAAATGATAAGAAGAAAAATACTTCTGATACAATAAATAAAATTATTCCTCATCGTAAACCTGTTATTACTTCAGTAGTATGTCATCCTTGATAAGTTCTTTCTCGTACAACATCTCGTCATCATTGAATTGTAGTTAATATTAAAATGAATAATCCTGTAAATATTAATTTTTCATTAAATTCATATGAAAATTTAATAAATCCGATTATAGCAATTATAATACTAGTTGCTGCTACAATAGGTCAAGGTCTATAAGTGACTAAATGATAAGGGTGATTTGTATGTATTGACATTTAATTTACTTCTCTAGAATATAATGTACTTAATACTGCAAAAACATAAGATTGAATAATAGCTACAGCAGATTCTAAAGTTAATAGAAGAATTTGTGTAGTAATAAGTAAAGGTAAAAGAGTCGTTAGTATTACTCTTCCTGTATTACCTAATAATGTTATAAGTAAATGACCAGCAATTATGTTAGCAGCAAGACGGATTGCTAAAGTTCCGGGCCGAATAATATTTCTAATTGTTTCAATACATACTATAAAAGGTATTAGTATACCAGGGGTTCCTTGTGGAACTAAATGGGCAAATATGTGTTTAGTATTATTAATTCATCCAAAAAGTATAAATCTTAATCATATTGGTAAAGCTAATGTAAGAGTTATTACTATATGACTAGTTCTAGTAAAAATGTAAGGAAATAGTCCTATAAAATTGTTATATAAAATAATAGAAAAAATTCTAATGAAAATTAATGTAGATCCTTTATTAATTTTTTTTTTGCCAATAAGTAATTTAAATTCTTCATGAAGTTTATTAATAATTAAATTTCATATTATTGTATTACGTGAGGGAATTAATCATATTGATATTGGTATAAATATTAATCCAATAAAAGTTCTTAATCAATTAATTGATAAATTTATAATATTTGATGAGGGATCAAATACTGAAAATAAATTAGTTATCATTTTCAAGTTAAGGTTTTAATAATTACTTTAGTTAATGGGAGAGATGTACTTTTATTATAGGGTATATAATAATTTAATACATTAAATAGAATTAATATAATAGAAAAGAATGTGAATAATGTTATTCAATTTAAAGGTATTATTTGAGGAATAAAGAGGTATTAAATTATTAATAATTTTTAATATGACATATTAATGTTATATTTTAACTAACTTCTTTCATTAGAAGTAATTACTATATTACTATAATCTGGTTTAAGAGACCATTACTTGCATTTCAGTCATCTAATGATTCTTCATATATATTAATAATTCAGTTAATAAAATCATTAATTGTAGTAGCTTCAATTACAATAGGTATAAATCTGTGATTAGCACCACAAATCTCTGAACATTGTCCATAAAATACTCCTGGTCGATTAAAACAAAATGTAGCTTGATTTAATCGACCAGGAGTAGCATCAGCTTTTACTCCGATACTAGGAATTGTTCATGAGTGAATTACATCTTCTGATGTAATTAAAATTCGTGTTAATACTTTTATTGGTAAGGTAGTTCGATTATCTACTTCAAGAAGTCGAATATTAAAAGATTCTAATTCATTTTGAGGTATTATATAAGAATCAAACTCAATATCTGAGAAGTCTGCATATTCATAACTTCAATATCATTGATGTCCAATAGTTTTTAATGTTATAATAGGTTTAGAACTTTCATCAATTAAATATAAAATTTGGATTGATGGTAATGCAATAAATACTAAAACGATGGCTGGTAGAATTGTTCATAAAATTTCTAAGTATTGACCATCTATTACATTTCGGTCTATAAACTTATTTGTTATTAAGGATAAGATTATATACCCTACTGAAATTACAATTATAGTAATAATGAATATTGAATGGTCATGAAAGTATATTAATTGTTCTATTGTAGGTGATGCGCTGTCTTGTAAACTTAAATTTGCTTGTGTAGACATATTCTAAAAAAAGTTTAAACTTTATATGAGGAGCTTAAATCCACTGCACTATTCTGCCATATTAGAATTACTTGGTAATTAGAGTTAATTCATTGTAAGTATGTTCTGCAGGAGGTAAATTATATATTCATTCAATAGAACTATTTATTTGAGATGAAAATAAAACGGGGCGATTACAAATTATACTTTCTCATAAAATTAAGATAAATATAAGAACTGCAATAAATGAAATTATAGATCCTATAGTTGAGATAATATTTCATGAAGTATAAGCATCAGGATAATCTGAATATCGTCGAGGTATTCCAGCTAATCCTAAAAAGTGTTGAGGGAAGAATGTTATGTTAACTCCTATAAATATTGTTAAAAATTGAGTTTTTAATCATGTTGGATTAAGAGATAATCCGGTAAATAACGGGTATCAGTGAATAAATCCTGCTATAATAGCAAATACAGCTCCTATTGATAAAACGTAATGAAAATGAGCTACAACATAATATGTATCATGTAAAATGATATCAATGGCAGAGTTTGCTAAGATTACTCCTGTTAAACCACCAACTGTGAATAAAAAAATAAATCCTAAAGCTCATATAGAAGCTGGTCTAAAAATAATTTTTGATCCGTATATTGTAGCAAGTCAACTAAAAATTTTAATTCCTGTTGGAACAGCAATAATTATAGTAGCTCCAGTAAAATAAGCCCGTGTATCAACATCTATTCCAACTGTAAATATATGATGWGCTCAAACTACAAATCCTAGAAATCCAATGGCTGATATAGCTCAAATTATTCCATAATTTCCAAATGCTTCTTTTTTACCTCTTTCATGTGAAATAACATGAGAAATTATTCCAAATCCTGGTAAAATTAGAATATAAACTTCTGGATGACCAAAAAATCAAAATAAGTGCTGATATAAAATTGGATCCCCACCTCCAGCTGGGTCAAAAAAAGATGTATTTAAATTTCGATCAGTTAAAAGTATAGTAATAGCTCCTGCTAAAACGGGAAGGGATAATAATAATAAAAGGGCAGTAATACCAACTGATCAGACAAATAAAGGTATCTGAGCTTGAGTTATGTAAATGGGTTTTATATTAATTATAGTGGTAATAAAATTTACTGCTCCTATAATTCTTGATATTCCTGCAAGATGTAAAGAGAAAATAGTCAAATCTACTGCGGGTCCTGCATGTGCAATTCTTGCTGAGAGAGGAGGATAAACTGTTCAACCTGTTCCGGCACCTCTTTCTACAGTTCTTCTAATAATTAACAGGATAATAGAAGGAGGTAATAATCAGAAGCTTATATTATTTATTCGGGGAAAAGCTATATCAGGTGCTCCTAATATTAAAGGTACTAATCAATTACCAAACCCTCCAATTATAATGGGTATAACTATGAAGAAAATTATAATAAAAGCGTGAGCAGTTACAATCACATTATAAATTTGATCATCTCCAATTAAAGAACCTGGTTGACCTAATTCAGTTCGAATTAAAATTCTTAATGATGTTCCTAATATTGCTGCTCAAGCACCAAAAATAAAGTATAATGTTCCAATGTCCTTATGATTTGTTGAAAAGAACCACCGTTGCAATCCGATGGTAAAATGGCTGAGATTTAAAAAGGTGATAGATTGTAAATCTATTAAGGAGATTTTCTCTTTTACCAGAGCTAGGTCTTATATTCATATAAAATGATATTAGAATGCAATTCTAAAGGTGTATGTATTTAAGTGCTAAGACTTAAAGATATATCTTTATTTATAACTTTGAAGGATATTAGTTTATTTTAACTTAAAGCCTTTTTATTAATATATTAATAAAATTAAAGTGCAAGTTAATATTCCTAGTAATAAAATGTACAATGAAAATGTAATGGTTTTTGGGCAGTCATTTTTAGGGTAAATTAGTAAAGTTCAAGAAATTTCTGAACTTGTAATTATTAATGTTGTGTATATCATTCGTATATAGTAAAATAGAGTAATTAAAGATGATAGGATTAAAATAATGGATGTAAAAATCATTAAATTCACACTTAAATATTGAATAACAATTCATTTTGGGAAAAATCCTAAAAATGGTGGTAATCCACCTAAAGATAAAATGGCAATAAAAAGTGTGAATTTAATGATTTTTTTGTTGTTTAATGAATTAAATGTTTGTGAGATGTAAGATAAGTTAGAAATAGCTGTTGTGGATATGATTGTAATAATGTTAATGATGTAAATTAAGAAATATACAATTCATAAGTTAATTCCTACAACTATGATTATTAGTATCCATCTAATGTGATTGATAGATGAAAATGATAAGATTTTACGAAATGAAATTTGATTTAAACCCCCAATTGCTCCAAAACAAGCTGAAGAAATAATTATAAATTGAATGAAATAATTATTAATTATTATGTAGGAAATTAATATAAGTGGAGCAATTTTTTGAATAGATAAAATAATAAAACAGTTTATTCAAGATAATCCTTCAACTACTGAAGGTAGTCATCAATGAAAAGGTGCACAAGCAATTTTTATTAAAAGGGGAATTATAATTAAATTGTTTCATGCTCTGCTTTTTGTAAAATAAAATATTTCAGAAACATTAGTTTTTAATAAAATGAGAAAAAGTAAAGATGAAGAAGCAATTGCTTGAATTAAAAAATATTTTAGTGAAGCTTCTGAGGAAAGTATATTTTTGTTGGAAGAAAGCAAAGGAATGAAGGAGAGTAAATTAATTTCTAGACCAATCCATGCTCCTATTCATGAATTAGCACACAGTGAAATTAATACACCTCTAATTAATGTTCTTAAAAAGAGGATTTTTGTCGAATTTTTGGGCATTAGAAAAGAGAGATTAACTCTATAAATGGGGTATGAACCCATTAGCTTAAATTTAGCTTACTTTTCTACATTTTGGTGTAAGGTGCACAAAAATTTTTGATATTTTAGGATTACAGTTTAATTCTGTTAAATGTAGTAGTAAAAGTAATAAGTTACATTATTTATCCTATCACGATAATCCTTTTAAATCAGGCATTTTACT